AAGAGTGTTACCAAATTAATACTGTCCGCTATCTCATAGGTGGCTACGGGCCGCACCAAAACAAAAAACTTCTTCTTGGTTGGTGTGATGCGTTGGACATAAATCCAATTTTTAAATTTTTTTGACTCCTTCGAGTTTTTTTTTTCTCTTCCTGGCGGTATTAAGATGCCACTGTGTCGGGATATTTTATCTGTCTTGTCCGGAAAATGGATATCCCCCGAAAATATTTTGAGTTCAATCTTTTTTTTTTTTCTCTCCACGCGGATCAACCCGCCGACTTGGCTTCTTATATTTAAAGTGAGTCGTGTATCGACTCCAATGATACTATAGTTCTGTACCATTATGGCAGAGGGTTCGGGTAAAATATGCACTTCCTCAGGAATGAAAAAAAAGCGATCTACTTTCATTTCGTATTTTGTCTTAAATTTTTTGACTCCTCGATACTCAATCATATCCTCTTTTTGGATGATTGAATCCGCCTTTAGAGTCCCATATTTAAGAATTCCGGAACTCTTTCTTCTGTATCTAGGATCATCAAAAAAAGCAAAAATACTATTTCTACGGAAAATACCATTTATGGGTATTTCAATCGAGATACCTGAATGCGGTATGGATTCTTGCTCTTGAATCGATTGGAATGTAATGAGAAATCGATTTCTTCGCCTTTTTGCTAATAAATCCGAGTTCTCATGAAAAATAGCAGAATATATAAAATTATAATTACTAGTACCTAAGTTTCCATTCAATTCTGAATAATTGGGAATCCCGGATTTTTTTTGATCAGCAAAATCCGAACTCAAAAACTTTTGGCTCACTTGATCATTATTCACTGAGAGGCTAAAAATAGATTTTCTTTCGACGGAAAGAAAGGGTATGTTCATTTGATCTTGATCTTTATGGATCGAACAAAAAATTAGACTAGATCCACATGAACCTCCTGATAATATCCATAAATGACTTGTTTTTGGTAAGAGATGGACGTTACTATATGTAAATTCGGGTGCATGGGATACATCAGTACTCCAGTGCATTTCGCCCTCTGAGTCAGAATAAATATATTTTCTAACCTTTTCTTTAAAATGAAAAGTGTATGTTCCCTCGCGAATCTCAGCAATAACTTGTTCTGATTCCACGTATTGATCATTTTGAACTAAAAGAAAACTTTTTGGTGGAATAGTCACGCTATGTATAATATCTTCGCTCTCAATAATTACAGACAAGTCTATATAACATAGAAAGGCGGGATGCCCGTGACGGGTACGTGTAGGATGAACCAAATCCTCATTGAATTTGATTTTTCCATTATAAGGGGCTCGTACATGTTCGGCAGTACCTCCTGTAAATACTCCGCCGGTATGAAAAGTTCTTAATGTTAGTTGAGTCCCCGGTTCGCCGATCGATTGACCCGCGATAATACCTACAGCTTCCCCTAATTCAACTAGGTCACCATGAGTGGGACTCCGACCATAGCATAATCGACAGATCCAAGATGTACTCCGACAAGTAAAAGGAGTTCGAATAGATATTGATTGTGTTCCAAAGGTTATTAATCGATTGACAAATCCAATCCCAAGATCTTGATTTCGAAAGGCGACACATCGGGAACCTATATATATATCGTCTGCTAAGACACGACCAATTAATGTTTGGATAAAAATTCTTTCTGACATCATCTGATTTTTATTTCGAGGACTCACCGAAATCCCTCGGATAGTGCCACAATCTGTTCTACGTACAACAATATGTTGAACTACTTCAACAAGTCGACGCGTAAGATATCCAGCATCTGATGTGCGTACAGCAGTATCTACAACTCCTTTACGGGCTCCATAGCAAGAAATAATATATTCTGTTAAAGATAGTCCTTCGCGTAAATTGCTTTGAATAGGTAAATCAATCATTTGTCCTTGGGGATCCGACATTAATCCTCTCATACCTACTAATTGATGTACTTGAGATGCATTTCCCCTAGCTCCCGAAAAAGACATCATATGGACTGGATTGAAGGGATCCGTCATCCTAAAATTAGGATTCATTTCTTGTCGCAAATATTCACTTGTAGCATACCATATCTCAATAGATTGGCGTAATTTTTCTACCGCATGTACATTCCCATAATGATGGTGTTTTTCCAAAATCCAACTTTGTTGTTCAGCATCTTGGACAAGCCAGCCCTTAGAAGGTATCGTTAAAAGATCATCAATTCCTAATGAAATGGATGTAGCAGTGGCTTGCTGGAAACCCAGAGCCTTTACTTGATCTAGGATGTGTGATGTATATGCCATCCCGAAGTGATCTATTAATCGGCTAATAAGTCGTTTAATAGCAGTTCCATCTATCACTTTATTGTGAAATACCAGATTGGCCCGTTCTGCCATAAGTACCTCCATATTCTGCTGAATGGGATTCGACAATGAGTTTGAGTCAATGATTACAAAACTTCCTTTTCTCGATCTTGATTTGCGTAGAATTTTAGGTCAGGAACTATGGTCCGCGTTGA